GAAATCATTTTATCTACTAATAGTGGTCAGATTGGTGTATTACCAAATCACGCCCCCATTGCCACGGCTGTAGATATAGGCATTTTGAGAATAGGTCTGAAGGGTAAATGGTTTACAATAGCCTTGATGGGTGGTTTCGCTAGAATAGTCAATAATGAAATAACCGTTTTAGTAAACGATGCGGAAAGGGGTAGTGACATTAATCCAAAAGAAGCTCAGCAAACTCTTGAAATAGCGGAAGCTAACTTGAGTAGAGCTGAAGGGAAAAGACAAACAATTGAGGCGAATTTAGCTCTCAGACGAGCTAGAACGCGAGTAGAGGCTATTAATGCAATCTCGTAATTAGTTGTTGGCGTGGCCAAATAATAAAAAGAGGTTGTGTTTCTATACTCTTTTTTTGATTCTGCCGACTCAATCAAGGGTAATCGGATTCTGATGCAAGGAAAAAATCAATCAATTCAATAGAATAGGAGTAGCAGGGAATGGAAAAGGTACAAAATAAATAACAAAGAATAAAGAAGGCGGGTAGAAATACTTATTAGATACCATTGACTGCGGTATCTAATAAGTTCTACCTACTATTGGATTTGAACCAATGACTCCTGCCGTATGAAAGCAATACTCTAACCACTGGGTTAAGTAGGTTATTTATCATCACAAAGAGAAACAAAAGAAACCCCTCACATTGATGGATTATAGATAGAATTTGACTTCTAAGCAATATTCTCACAGGAAACATATGAGAGATCAATCATGTCTTGTCAAGATGAATAGTACTATTCATCTTGACAAGACATGAAATACAAAGTAAAATATTTCTCACAAATAAAAGGGCTATAGCTCAGTTAGGTAGAGCACCTCGTTTACACGCGCGCCAATGTTTTTCAAAGGAGTCCATCATGCAATCAACAGAATTTCTCTTATTCTTATTGAGAAATTGATGTCTTACTCCATGGATTCGAGAGAACAAGAGCCTGACAAATATTTGATTGGTCCAATTATGTAGGGTGCCCATTTGGGCACTAAAATCGAACCCATCATAGATTTGATAATTGATAAGGTCAATATTCAGACCACTCAATGCTAGGTAGAATGAGTAGAAGGACCTCAAAAAAATCTCTTTTCGTCCTATGAACTTTAAGGTGTATAAAGTTTCATATTTGACGCTTTGAGCAGAGCGATAGAGACTACATTTCACTTAGGTTGATCTAGGCCATAGGCAGACCTACGTCAAGCCAACTCTTCTTTGAAACACTTTGGTATTGCTCATGAGCAGAAATACAAATACTGAATCATAGCACGTGGAGCCATCTTGTTATCTTTTTATCAAGAAAAATATGGCGGACTAGCTGATCTTTCTATCAGTTGATGAAAGAGCCCAATGCAAAAAAAAAATGCATGTTGGGTCTTTGAAACAGGTCAAATCATTTCGATAATAAAACGTTTGATCTGTTTTACCGAGAATGTCTACGGTTCGAGTCCGTATAGCCCTAATTTGGTAATGAATTGAAAATGAAAAAAAAAAAAAATGGCATTTCTTTTTCTTTCTATCTTACTAATTCTTTAGTGTATTTATAGTATTCTAGTATACTTTTCTCATTATTATATTGTTTGTAGCTGGCCGGGTGCTTGTTCCATCGGAATAGAATCATTCCAGCACACTCGCTCTTTTGGGATCGTTCGAAGCATAAAACTAATAAAAATGTAAAAATGAAGTTCAATGGACCCAACCGGTGTTTTGAAATTTCGGATAAACAAACCTATTCTTCATATTCATTAATCTTCATGGTGCTATTACATAATATGATGATTTTGACCTCTGACCACAATCAAGAGGCCCTTTTCTCTTTTTGTATACCCAAAAGAAGGGGATTTTTGATTTTTGAAGGAAAAATCATGACATGAGCCCGGGTTGGGTAAAAAAAACTACAACGAGACCCAAGACAAATGGAATCAAATAGTCAATCATATGGGTCTTAGGCTGGCTGTTATACAATCTATATTTGTATCCCAATTTTCTACTCCAAACCAATTGCCCATCATTCAAAATTCCAATTCTACCGATGCTTACTTTCTACAATAATATTAGGGTTGGAATTTGGCTGAATTAGCAATCCCCTGACCCGTCGCTTTTATTGTGCGGAAAAGCAGTCCCAAGAATTTATTGTCTTGTCTCAAAGATAATGAATTAATTGTCTTTTAATCCATTAGTGTTTGCCCCCTTTCGATTTCCGTGAGTTGGTTTTATCATTTAGCATTTTGTCTGCCGAATCGTCCGCTAACTCGCGATTCCATTAAAAATTCAAAATATCCTTTTTTTTTATAGATCAGAATCACATCATTTATCATTTGACTGACTCTATCGCCGTGCTGCGCCCCAGTGTATAGGTTTGCTTCAAAACAACTTTTTTACTGATATGAAACCTAATTTCGAGTACAAAAGACCCATATTTGGAATGAGTCTTTGAAGACTTCAAACTCTCATTTCATAACTCGACTT